AAGATTCATTCTCTTCATAAAAAAGAGGAGGTAGAACCAATAAAGATTTCTTTTTCGATTCATCTCTGGAGTTGAATACCTCATTCAAGAATTTTTTTTGATCCAACCCGTAGGAATCAATAGAAAAGACAAATCCCCTATGATACACCAGATCCGGCTCGGTTATTGATAGAGTGAATAGATCTGCCATTTCTTGAAATCTCTCTTCTGATTCAAAATCGTGGTGTAACGTGTATCCCCCCCTGTTCCGGTCATGGAATAGATGAAATAAATCAAAAAATGGATTTTTGTTCAAGAATGAAATCTTATTGGAACTGTCCATATCCGGTTCATCCTTCGGAACCATATCACATCCCGGATCTGATGAAATAGGATGAATTGAGACGGTATTTTGTAAATACGTAATTATCTTGAATATATCAACCATTTCTTTATTTTCCGATCGCCTGGAAGGGACAAAAGAAACATCTTGTTTTTTCTTCAAAAATTTCTGATCTCTAGTGGACTTCTCAGTAGGATTCGAACCCAGATGAAGTTCTGGCCATCTGTCAGAGAAAAAAGAACGAATTGATCTTGTAGGATTCCCAAGAAATTCTTCGATTTCTTCCGGAAGCAGATGATTATTCATCTGCTTCTCACGTTCCGCGAATAGCCGGGACATTGAGGAAGATCCAAAACATTTCGGGAATCGATCTGATTCTATCTCTGTTCGTTCCGTTTGAAGAAAGGAAGGATCCCAATCCCAAAGAATCGATCTTTCTTTTAGTTGCGGAATCCCTGTTTGATCGATCAATGTGTGATATTCTGAATCCTCATTTCTAATGAAATCGAAATGATCTCTGGATTGATCAGAAGATCCCTTCAATTGGCTAGAATCCGTTACTTGAACGAAAATAGATCTTGTGAAATCATATTGAATATTTGACAATACATTCCGTACCTTGCTAAAAAACCGATCCTTGTTTACCAACCACACATTGTCTAACCAAATCAAATTCTCTCTCGATACGTTCCTCAAAAAATCCGATTCGTGCCGATTCTTCCCCCAACTAACGAAGAGATCTTGGCGGAATTGCCACATATGAAATTGAGCACCATTTTGCAAAGAAATACCCCACTTGTTTCTCGAGAAGAGATGGGAAACATGCTCAATATCATTTGATTGAATGGTTGCCTCAGCTCCTTCTTGTTTGAAGAAACCCTCCCCTTCAATTGGTCTTTTTTCACGAAAAGCAGACATGAGATAACAAATCAAGTCTTTCCCTAAGATTTCAAATAGCTGTCCCGAATTCAAGTTGATTATGTTTCGCTTCTTCCTCGGAGAAAGACGATCAAACAATTCCCAATCATGGTCCTTGCGGATCCGATCATCCGTATAGGATAAAAAAAGAAACTCCAGATATTTGCTATCTTTCTCTTTGAATGAGATCTCAATTCCAGCTACGGTTTCATTAGATATCTTACAACTAGAATCCCTATTTTTTCCGATCCGGTTCCTCCACCACCGCGAACCCCGGTTAGATTCAGGCATGATACATTTTTTATTTATTGGGAGAACCCAAGTACTCTCTTGCGGATCCATGAAACAACTCTCAGAAATCTTTTTCCCTTTTGGAAGATACAGGAGCGAAACAATCAACCTATTGATATTGGAAGACCAAAAAGATTCTTCCAATGTCTCATTTCTGGGTCCAATGGAATTCATAGGTATAGGAAGAAGCCCCATCAAATAGAGATTTTTTCTTTCGACCATCTTTCGATTGTTAATACGAGATATAAGGACCGCTACTACAAGCAGTACTACACCTTTGATCGTGAAATATCGATTGCTTGTTGAACCCTGTGAAAAACGTGAAAGTAGGATACTCCAAATTCGGGGGTCAAAGAGTTTCATAAAACGTTCTTGGTGGAAAAAAATGTGAGTGAAAGGTCCCACTGAATCGAATTTGATCCATGAATCTAAGAAATAGTGAGAATTCTTGATCTTTCTCAATAGCTCTCTCAATTCGAAGATCCAGGATTTGAATTGATGCCCTTTCATTGATTCCTCCTAAAGATTTTCATTGATTCCTCCTCAAAATTTCATTTCAATTGGAATTTGGTTATTCACGATGTACGATGAGCCCCGTTAAGGTTAAGCATCCATGGCTGAATGGTTAAAGCGCCCAACTCATAATTGGCAAATTCGTAGGTTCAATTCCTGCTGGATGCACGCCAATGGTTCAATAAGTCTATGGAATCTCATCATCCATACATAACGAATTGGTATGTTATATTCATACCATAACATATGAACAGTAAGAACTAGAATTCTTATCGATACTGGAACTCATAGGGAAGAAAATGGATTTATGGATGGAATCAAATATGCAGTATTTACAGAAAAAAGTATTCGGTTATTGGGGAACAATCAATATACTTCTAATGTCGAATCAGGATCAACTAGGACAGAAATAAAGCATTGGGTCGAACTCTTCTTTGGTGTCAAGGTAATAGCTAT